GCTAGCGTAGCTTAATATAAAGCATAGCACTGAAGATGCTAAGATGGGTGTTAAAAAACTCCGCATGCACAAAGGCATGGTCCCGACCTTATTATCAGCCCTAGCCCAACTTACACATGCAAGTCTCCGCAGTCCAGTGAGCATACCCTCAATCCCCCGCCCGGGGACAAGGAGTGGGCATCAGGCACAAACACTTAGCCCAAGACGCCTAGCCAAGCCACGCCCCCAAGGGAATTCAGCAGTGATAAACATTAAGCCATAAGTGAAAACTTGACTCAGTTAGAGCTAAAAGGGCCGGTAAAACTCGTGCCAGCCACCGCGGTTAGACGAGAGGCCCCAGTTGATAATACAACGGCGTAAAGGGTGGTTAAAGATAAACAAAAATAAAGCCAAATGACCCTTCGGCTGTCATACGCTTCTAGGTGTCCGAAGCCCCAACACGAAAGTAGCTTTAACAAATTAACTTGATTCCACGAAAGCTAAGAAACAAACTGGGATTAGATACCCCACTATGCTTAGCCATAAACTTAGACATTTAATTACAATTAAATGTTCGCCAGGGAACTACGAGCATCAGCTTAAAACCCAAAGGACCTGACGGTGTCTCAGACCCCCCTAGAGGAGCCTGTTCTAGAACCGATAACCCCCGTTTAACCTCACCACTCCTAGTCATCCCAGCCTATATACCGCCGTCGTCAGCTTACCCTATGAAGGAAATAAAAGTAAGCAAAATGGGTACAACCCAGAACGTTAGGTCGAGGTGTAGCGCATGAAGTGGGAAGAAATGGGCTACATTTTCTATCACAGAATATCACGAATATGCATCATGAAATAATGCTTGAAGGAGGATTTAGTAGTAAGAGGGAAATAGAGCGTCCCTTTGAACCCGGCTCTGAGACGCGTACACACCGCCCGTCACTCTCCCCCACAATAACATCAAAAATACCTAATAAAAAAATATCAACAAGGGGAGGCAAGTCGTAACACGGTAAGTGTACCGGAAGGTGCACTTGGACCAAACCCAGGGTATGGCTGAGTTAGCTAAGCATCTCACTTACACCGAGAAGACATCCATGCAAGTTGGATTACCTTGAGCCAAATAGCTAGCTTAACCACTCAATAATTAAACAATATAAATAAAACAAAATAAGCCCACCATAAAAACTTAAAACATTCTTTTACCTTAGTATGGGAGACAGAAAAGGTTCCATTAAAGCAATAGAAATAGTACCGCAAGGGAAAGCTGAAAAAGAAATGAAATAATCCATATAAGCACTAAAAAGCAAAGATTTAAACTTGTACCTTTTGCATCATGATTTAGCAAGTATACTCAAGCAAAGAGACCTTTAGTTTGAAACCCCGAAACCAGGTGAGCTACCCCGAGACAGCCTATTTAGGGCCAACCCGTCTCTGTGGCAAAAGAGTGGGAAGAGCTCCGGGTAGAAGTGACAGACCTACCGAACCTGGTGATAGCTGGTTGCCTAAGAAATGGATAGAAGTTCAGCCTCATACCCCCTTAAATCAAACAACCCAACATAAGATAAAAAGAGACACATGAGAGTTAGTTAAAGGGGGTACAGCCCCTTTAACAAAGGATACAACCTTCCCAGGAGGATAAAGATCATAATATATAAAACACCCCGTTCTAGTGGGCCTAAAAGCAGCCACCTAAACAGAAAGCGTTAAAGCTCAGACAGACAAAAGTTTATTATTTTGATAAAAAATCTTACTCCCCTAGATACTATTGGGCCAACCCATGCCCCCATGGGAGAAATTATGCTAAAATGAGTAACAAGAAGGCCCGCCCTTCTCCAAGCACAAGTGTAAGCCAAATCGGACTAACCATTGGCAACTAACGAACTCAACCCAAGAGAGTAGTGTGAATTACAAAAAAATCAAGAAAACCCCACAACTAAACATCGTTACCCCCACACTGGAGTGCATTTAAAGGAAAGACTAAAAGAAAGGGAAGGAACTCGGCAAACACAAGCCTCGCCTGTTTACCAAAAACATCGCCTCCTGCAACACAACCAAGTATAGGAGGTCCAGCCTGCCCAGTGACTACTAGTTTAACGGCCGCGGTATTCTGACCGTGCAAAGGTAGCGCAATCACTTGTCTTTTAAATAGAGACCTGTATGAATGGCCAAACGAGGGCTTAACTGTCTCCCTTTTCCAGTCAGTGAAATTGATTTACCCGTGCAGAAGCGGGTATGACAATACAAGACGAGAAGACCCTTTGGAGCTTAAGGTACAAAACTCAACCATATTAAAACAACTCAACAAAAAGCAAAAACCTCATGGAAATTGAAATTTTACCTTCGGTTGGGGCGACCACGGAGGAGAAAAAAGCCTCCAAGTGGACCGGGACAAACCTCCTAAAACCAAGAGAGACATCTCCAAGCCACAGAACATCTGACCAAACATGATCCGGCTAACAAAACCGATCAACGAACCAAGTTACCCTAGGGATAACAGCGCAATCCTCTCCCAGAGTCCATATCGACGAGAGGGTTTACGACCTCGATGTTGGATCAGGACATCCTAATGGTGCAGCCGCTATTAAGGGTTCGTTTGTTCAACGATTAAAGTCCTACGTGATCTGAGTTCAGACCGGAGCAATCCAGGTCAGTTTCTATCTGTAACGCTACTTTTCCTAGTACGAAAGGATCGGAAAAGAGGGGCCCATACTTAAAGTACGCCCCACCCCTAATTTATGAAAACAAATAAATAAAATAAAGGGAGGGCCAAAATCCAAATGGCCGAAATAAGGACATACTGGGGTGGCAGAGCATGGTAAATTGCGAAAGGCCTAAGCCCTTTTTACCAGAGGTTCAAATCCTCTTCTCAGTTATGCTAAACACCCTAATAACCCATCTAATTAATCCCCTAGCCTACATCATTCCCGTCCTCCTAGCAGTAGCCTTCCTAACACTTATTGAACGAAAAGTGTTAGGGTATATACAACTACGAAAAGGACCAAATGTAGTAGGACCTTACGGACTGCTACAACCAATCGCAGATGGCGTAAAATTATTTATCAAAGAGCCCGTACGTCCATCCACCTCTTCCCCATTTTTATTTTTAGTCACCCCGATACTTGCACTAACCCTGGCAATAACCCTATGAGCACCAATACCCATACCCCACCCAATAACAGACCTAAATTTAGGTATTTTATTTATTTTAGCTCTATCAAGCCTTACAGTCTACTCAATCTTAGGATCAGGATGAGCATCAAATTCAAAATACGCACTAATTGGGGCTCTACGAGCCGTAGCCCAAACAATTTCATACGAAGTTAGTTTAGGCCTAATCCTCCTATCTGTGATTATTTTTTCAGGAGGCTACACCCTACAAACATTTAACACCACCCAAGAAAGCATTTGACTAATCCTCCCCGCTTGACCCCTAGCCGCAATATGGTATATCTCAACGCTAGCCGAAACAAACCGAGCACCATTTGACCTAACAGAAGGAGAATCAGAACTAGTGTCTGGCTTCAACGTAGAATATGCAGGCGGGCCTTTTGCATTATTCTTCTTAGCAGAATACGCCAATATCCTCCTAATAAACACCCTATCAGCAGTTTTATTCCTAGGCGCCTCACACATTCCAAACATCCCAGAAATCACAACAATCAACCTAATAACCAAAGCTGCCCTCCTATCCATTTCGTTTTTATGAGTACGAGCCTCATATCCACGATTCCGGTATGATCAGCTAATACATCTCGTATGAAAAAACTTCCTCCCACTTACACTTGCCTTTGTACTATGACACACCGCCCTACCAATTGCATTAGCAGGACTTCCTCCCCAATTATAATTAAGGAACTGTGCCTGAATGCCCAAGGACCACTTTGATAGAGTGACTTATAGGGGTTAAAATCCCCTCAGTTCCTAAAAAGAAGGGAATCGAACCCATGCTCAAGAGATCAAAACTCTCGGTGCTTCCTCTACACCACTTTCTAAGATGAGATCAGCTAACAAAGCTTTTGGGCCCATACCCCAAACATGATGGTTAAAATCCTTCTCACATCAATGAATCCATATGTATTTATAATCCTACTATCCAGCCTAGGACTAGGAACCACCCTCACCTTCGCCAGCTCACACTGACTCCTAGCCTGGATGGGCTTAGAAATTAATACATTAGCAATCACCCCCCTAATAGCACAACACCACCACCCCCGCGCAGTAGAAGCAACCACCAAATATTTCCTCACCCAAGCCACCGCAGCAGCAATAATTTTATTCGCAAGCACAACAAATGCCTGAATAACTGGAGAATGAAGTATTAATGACCTATCAAACCCCGTCGCCAGCACAATATTCATAGCTGCCCTAGCACTTAAAATTGGACTCGCACCAATACACTTCTGAATGCCAGAAGTACTACAAGGCCTAGATTTAATAACAGGGCTAATTTTATCAACTTGACAAAAACTCGCCCCATTTGCACTAATTATTCAAACAGCACAAACCCTTGACCCGCTACTATTAACACTATTAGGGGTGGCCTCCACACTAGTAGGAGGATGAGGAGGATTAAATCAAACACAAATCCGAAAAATCCTAGCCTACTCTTCAATTGCACATATGGGGTGAATAATTATTATTATTCAATATGCCCCACAACTCACACTAATTACACTAGGTATATACATTATCATAACCTCCGCAGCATTTTTAACCATAAAAATGTCAGCAACAACAAAAATTAGCACATTAGCAACCACCTGATCAAAAAACCCTATTTTAACATCAACCACTGCCTTAGTACTACTGTCATTAGGAGGCCTACCACCACTTACAGGATTTATACCTAAATGATTAATTCTACAAGAACTAACAAAACAAGAACTCCCAATTGTAGCAACAATCATAGCCCTAACCGCCCTAATTAGCCTATATTTTTACCTACGACTATGCTACGCAATAACACTAACTATCTCCCCCAACACAACCAACTCAACCACCCCATGACGAATCAACACAACCCAAATCCACCTCCCCCTGGCCCTATTTACCACAGCCGCTATGGGACTGTTACCAGTAACCCCAAGCATCCTAATACTAACCACCTAGAAACTTAGGATAATATTTTAAACCAAGAGCCTTCAAAGCTTTAAATAGAAGTGAAAATCTTCTAGTTTCTGTTTAAGGCCTACAAGAAACTAACTTGCATCTCCTGATTGCAAATCAGACACTTTAATTAAGCTAAGGCCTCACTAGATGAGAAGGCCTCGATCCTACAAACTCTTAGTTAACAGCTAAGCGCTCAAACCAGAGAGCATCCATCTACTTTCCCGCCGTTTAGCCTAAAAAGGCGGGAAAAGCCCCGGCAGAGTATTAACCTGCATCTTCGGATTTGCAATCCAATGTGTTATTCACCACAAGGCTGATAGGAAGAGGATTTAAACCTCCATCTTCGGGGCTACAACCCACTGCCTTACTCTCGGCCACCCTACCTGTGACAATCACGCGCTGATTCTTCTCTACAAACCACAAAGATATTGGCACCCTTTATCTTGTATTTGGTGCCTGAGCCGGAATAGTGGGGACTGCTTTAAGCCTCCTTATTCGGGCCGAACTTAGCCAACCTGGGTCACTTCTAGGCGATGACCAAATTTATAACGTCCTCGTTACTGCCCATGCCTTCGTAATAATTTTCTTTATAGTAATACCAATCCTCATTGGAGGATTCGGAAATTGATTAGTACCACTAATAATTGGGGCCCCAGATATAGCATTCCCACGAATAAACAATATAAGCTTCTGATTACTACCCCCATCATTCTTATTACTGTTAGCCTCCTCTGGTGTTGAAGCCGGGGCAGGAACAGGATGAACTGTGTACCCACCACTTGCAGGAAACCTGGCCCATGCAGGAGCATCTGTAGACCTAACAATTTTTTCACTCCACCTAGCAGGTGTGTCATCAATTTTAGGAGCAATTAATTTTATTACTACAACCATTAATATAAAACCCCCAGCCATTACTCAGTACCAAACACCACTATTCGTTTGATCCGTACTTGTAACTGCCGTACTACTACTCCTGTCATTACCCGTACTGGCTGCTGGAATTACAATACTCTTAACAGACCGAAATCTTAATACCACCTTCTTTGACCCAGCAGGCGGAGGAGACCCCATTCTTTATCAACACTTATTCTGATTCTTTGGACACCCAGAAGTCTACATTCTTATTCTCCCAGGGTTCGGAATTATTTCCCACGTCGTAGCCTACTACTCGGGTAAAAAAGAACCGTTTGGCTATATGGGAATAGTTTGAGCTATAATGGCCATTGGCCTTTTAGGGTTCATCGTATGAGCACACCACATGTTTACCGTAGGAATAGATGTAGACACTCGTGCATACTTCACATCTGCAACAATAATTATCGCAATCCCAACAGGTGTAAAAGTATTTAGCTGACTAGCCACACTTCATGGAGGCTCTATCAAATGAGAAACCCCCATACTATGGGCTCTAGGATTTATTTTCTTATTTACGGTGGGCGGCTTAACAGGAATCGTTTTATCCAACTCATCATTAGACATTGTTCTCCACGACACCTACTACGTAGTCGCACATTTCCACTATGTACTGTCAATAGGCGCCGTATTTGCTATTATAGCAGCCTTCGTGCACTGATTCCCCCTATTAACCGGATACACCCTTCATAGCACCTGAACAAAAATCCATTTTGCAGTCATATTTATTGGAGTTAACCTTACATTCTTCCCACAACACTTCCTAGGCTTAGCCGGTATGCCCCGACGATATTCCGACTACCCAGACGCTTATACACTATGAAACACAGTATCCTCGATTGGATCACTAATTTCTTTAGTAGCAGTAATTATATTCCTATTTATCCTTTGAGAAGCCTTCGCCGCCAAACGAGAAGTATTATCGGCAGAATTAACAACAACAAACGTAGAATGACTTCACGGATGCCCCCCTCCATACCACACATACGAAGAACCCGCGTACGTACAGATTCAACCATGACGAGGAAGGGAGGAATTGAACCCCCATATGCTGGTTTCAAGCCAGCCACATAACCACTCTGTCACTTCCTTCTAAAGACATTAGTAAAATGTAAATTACACCACCTTGTCAAGGTGAAATTGTAGGTTAAATTCCTGCATGTCTTATAACCCTTAAAAATTAATGGCACACCCAACACAACTAGGATTTCAAGACGCGGCATCACCCGTTATAGAAGAACTTCTCCACTTTCACGACCACGCACTAATAATCGTGTTCCTAATTAGCACACTAGTACTATATATTATTGTTGCAATGGTCTCAACCAAGCTTACTGACAAATATATCCTTGACTCCCAAGAAATCGAAATTGTATGAACCATTCTCCCAGCTATTATTCTAGTATTAATTGCTCTACCCTCCTTACGTATTCTCTACCTTATAGACGAAATTAATGACCCCCACCTAACAATTAAAGCAATAGGACATCAATGATACTGAAGTTACGAATACACAGATTATAAAGACCTAGAATTTGACGCTTACATAGTACCAACCCAAGATTTAACACCAGGACAATTCCGACTTCTAGAAACAGACAACCGAGTAGTTGTCCCAGTAGAATCTCCGATCCGTGTCCTAGTATCCGCTGAAGATGTGCTACACTCCTGAGCCGTCCCATCCCTGGGCGTTAAAATAGATGCAGTCCCAGGACGGCTTAACCAAACCGCCTTCATCATCTCGCGCCCAGGACTATTCTATGGACAATGCTCCGAAATCTGCGGAGCCAATCACAGCTTCATGCCAATCGTAATTGAAGCAGTACCACTAGAACATTTCGAAACATGATCTTCATTCACACTAGAGTCCGCCTCGCTAAGAAGCTAAATATTGGATACAGCATTGGCCTTTTAAGCCAAAGACTGGTGATTCCCGACCACCCTTAGTGAATATGCCACAACTAAACCCAGGTCCCTGATTTGCAATCCTATTATTTTCATGAGTAATTTTTCTAACCATTATCCCAACCAAAATCTTAAATCACATTTCACCAAATGAACCAACCCCAGTAAGTGCCGAAAAACACAAACCTGAATCCTGAGACTGACCATGATAGCAAGCTTTTTTGATCAATTTGCAAGCCCATCCTACCTAGGAATTCCACTAATTGCCATTGCAATTTCACTACCATGGGTACTCTACCCAACCCCATCATATCGATGAATTAACAACCGACTCATCACACTACAGGGGTGATTTATCAATCGATTCACAAACCAACTAATATTACCACTAAATGTAGGAGGACACAAATGAGCACTATTACTAGCCTCATTAATAATTTTTTTAATTACAATTAATATAATTGGCCTACTACCATATACATTTACCCCTACAACACAACTATCACTAAACATAGGATTTGCTGTTCCCCTATGACTTGCCACCGTAATTATTGGAATACGAAATCAACCAACCGTTGCACTAGGACACCTACTACCAGAAGGAACACCCATCCCACTTATCCCAGTACTAATTATCATCGAAACAATTAGCCTATTTATTCGACCACTAGCCCTAGGGGTGCGACTTACAGCCAACTTAACCGCAGGACACCTGCTAATTCAACTTATTGCCACGGCTGTTTTCGTTCTCATACCAATAATGCCGACAGTAGCAATCCTAACTGCCACTGTGCTCTTCCTACTCACATTACTAGAAGTAGCAGTTGCAATAATTCAAGCCTACGTATTTGTACTTCTCCTAAGCCTCTATCTGCAAGAAAACGTTTAATGGCCCACCAAGCACATGCCTATCATATAGTTGATCCAAGCCCATGACCACTAACCGGAGCTATTGCTGCTCTGCTAATAACATCCGGTTTAGCAATTTGATTTCACTTCCACTCAACAACACTAATAACACTAGGACTAGTCCTACTACTTCTCACAATATACCAATGATGACGAGACATTATCCGAGAGGGAACCTTTCAAGGCCACCACACACCCCCAGTACAAAAAGGACTACGATATGGTATGATTTTATTTATTACCTCCGAAGTATTCTTTTTTCTAGGATTTTTCTGAGCCTTTTACCACTCAAGCCTAGCACCAACACCAGAACTAGGAGGATGCTGACCCCCAACAGGAATTATTACACTAGACCCATTCGAAGTGCCACTCCTTAATACAGCTGTACTTCTCGCATCAGGGGTTACAGTAACATGGGCCCACCACAGCATTATAGAAGGGGAACGAAAACAAGCCATTCAATCCCTAACACTAACTATCCTACTAGGACTGTACTTTACTGCACTCCAAGCCATAGAATATTATGAAGCACCATTTACAATTGCAGACGGAGTTTATGGCTCAACATTCTTTGTAGCCACAGGATTCCACGGCCTACATGTTATTATTGGATCAACTTTCCTAGCAGTCTGCCTCCTACGCCAAATTCAATACCATTTTACATCAGAACACCACTTCGGCTTTGAAGCCGCCGCCTGATACTGACACTTTGTTGACGTAGTCTGACTTTTCCTCTACGTGTCTATCTACTGATGAGGCTCATAATCTTTCTAGTATCAAAGTTTAGTATAAGTGACTTCCAATCACACGGTCTTGGTTAAACCCCAAGGAAAGATAATGAACTTAATTATAACCATTCTAACCATTACAACAGCCCTATCCCTAATTCTAGGGGTTGTGTCTTTTTGATTACCCCAAATAAGCCCCGACGCAGAAAAACTATCACCATATGAATGTGGATTTGACCCACTAGGGTCTGCCCGACTACCATTCTCGCTGCGTTTCTTCCTGGTAGCAATCCTATTCCTACTTTTCGACTTAGAAATTGCCCTCCTCCTACCTCTACCCTGAGGAGATCAACTCTACAACCCAGTCGGAACATTCTTTTGAGCCACAGCCGTCTTAATCTTATTAACCCTTGGATTAATTTATGAATGAACCCAAGGAGGTTTAGAATGAGCAGAATAGGGAGTTAGTCCAAAATACAAGACCTTTGATTTCGGCTCATAAAATCGTGGTTTAACTCCACGACTCCCTTATGACACCCGTACATTTCAGCTTTAGCTCAGCATTTATTTTAGGATTAATAGGGCTAGCATTTCATCGAACTCACCTACTTTCAGCACTTCTCTGCCTAGAAGGAATAATATTATCCCTATTCATCGCACTAGCCCTATGAGCACTACAACTTGAATCCACAGGATTCTCAACCGCCCCCATACTCCTCCTAGCCTTTTCTGCCTGCGAAGCTAGCACCGGCCTAGCATTACTAGTAGCCACCGCCCGCACTCACGGCACCGACCGGCTACAAAACCTAAATCTACTACAATGCTAAAAGTATTAATCCCAACAATTATATTATTTCCAACAATCTGACTGGCCCCCCATAAATGATTGTGAACAATTACAACCGCACATAGCATTACAATTGCCCTTATCAGCCTAACATGATTTAAATGAACATCTGAGACAGGATGAACTGCCTCCAACACATACTTAGCCACAGACCCGCTATCAACCCCCCTCCTAGTATTAACATGCTGACTACTTCCACTTATAATTCTAGCCAGCCAAAACCACATTAATCCAGAGCCAATTAGCCGACAACGCGCATACATCACACTCCTGGCTTCTCTACAAACCTTCCTAATTATAGCATTCGGGGCCACAGAAATTATTATATTTTACATTATATTCGAAGCCACACTTATTCCAACCCTAATTATTATCACTCGCTGAGGAAATCAAACCGAACGCCTCAATGCAGGAACCTATTTCTTATTCTACACACTAGCTGGATCCTTACCCCTCTTAGTTGCCCTTCTTTTACTTCAACAATCAACAGGAACACTATCAATATTAACACTCCCATACTCACAACCCCTACAACTAAACTCCTGAGGTCACATAGTCTGATGGGCCGGCTGCTTAATTGCATTTCTAGTAAAAATACCACTATATGGTGTACACCTATGACTACCAAAAGCACACGTAGAAGCCCCAGTGGCTGGGTCAATAGTTCTAGCAGCAGTACTACTTAAACTAGGTGGCTATGGAATAATACGTATAATAGTAATGCTAGACCCACTATCTAAAGAATTAGCCTATCCATTTATTATTCTAGCCCTATGAGGAATTATTATGACAGGATCAATCTGCCTCCGACAAACAGACTTAAAATCACTAATCGCCTACTCCTCCGTAAGTCACATAGGGCTAGTAGCAGGAGGAATTTTAATCCAAACCCCCTGAGGATTCTCAGGTGCAATCATCCTAATAATTGCCCACGGATTAGTATCATCAGCCCTATTTTGCCTAGCCAACACAGCATATGAACGAACCCATAGCCGAACAATAATCCTTGCCCGTGGATTACAAGTAATTTTTCCACTAACCGCAGTATGATGATTTATTGCTAACCTAGCCAACCTAGCACTTCCACCGCTACCTAATCTTCTAGGAGAATTAATAATTATTACAACACTATTCAACTGATCTCCCTGAACAATCCTACTCACTGGTCTAGGAACACTAATTACAGCTGGCTACTCCCTATACATATTTTTAATATCACAACGAGGACCTACACCAAACCACATCATGGGGTTACAACCCTTTCACACCCGAGAACATTTATTAATAACCATACACCTAATCCCAGTTATCCTATTAGTATCAAAGCCAGAACTTATATGAGGATGATGCTATTGTAAGTATAGTTTAACAAAAATATTAGATTGTGATTCTAAAGAAAGGAGTTAAAATCCCCTTACTCACCAGGGAAGTACAGAAAACATGTAAGCACTGCTAACTCTTACACTCCGGGGCTAAACTCCCTGGCTTCCTTACGCTTTTAAAGGATAACAGCTCATCCGTTGGTCTTAGGAACCAAAAACTCTTGGTGCAAATCCAAGTAAAAGCTAAATGACACTAATAATATATTCATCCCTCCTACTAATTTTTTTTATCCTAATTTACCCACTACTCACAACTCTTAATCCCAATCAACAAGAGTCCAAAATAGCAGAAATAACCAAAGCCGCTGTCAGCACTGCATTTTTTATTAGTTTATTGCCCCTAATAATTTTTCTAAACCTAAAAACAGAAAGCATCATCACAAATTGACAATGAATAAACACTCAAACATTTGACGTAAATATCAGCTTTAAATTTGATCACTACTCACTAATCTTTGTCCCAATTGCCCTATATGTTACTTGATCAATTCTAGAATTTGCACTATGATATATACATTCCGACCCAAACATCAACCGATTCTTTAAATATTTACTTACATTCTTGGTAGCCATAATCATCCTAGTCACAGCCAACAACATATTCCAACTATTTATTGGCTGAGAAGGAGTAGGCATCATATCTTTCCTCCTCATTGGGTGATGACATGGACGAGCAGATGCTAACACAGCAGCCCTCCAAGCCGTAATTTATAACCGAGTGGGTGACATCGGCTTAATTATAGCTATTGCATGATTTGCAATAAACCTCAATTCTTGAGAAATTCAACAAATCTTTACTCTATCAAAAACCTTTGATATAACAGCCCCCTTAATAGGGCTTGCCCTAGCAGCAACAGGAAAATCGGCCCAATTTGGCCTTCATCCCTGACTTCCTTCAGCCATGGAGGGCCCCACACCAGTATCTGCCCTACTCCACTCAAGTACCATAGTTGTTGCAGGAATTTTCCTGCTAATCCGCCTCCACCCCCTCATAGAAAACAATCAGCTTGCCTTAACAATTTGCCTTTGCCTAGGCGCACTAACTTCATTATTTACAGCCACCTGTGCCCTAACCCAAAATGACATCAAAAAGATTGTAGCCTTTTCAACATCAAGTCAACTAGGCCTAATAATAGTGACAATCGGACTTAACCAACCACAACTAGCATTCCTCCACATCTGCACCCACGCTTTCTTTAAAGCCATACTATTCTTATGCTCCGGATCAATTATTCACAGCTTAAACGACGAACAAGACATCCGAAAAATGGGAGGCCTATCCAAAAGCATGCCTGCCACCTCAACCTATTTTATAATTGGTAGCCTAGCCCTAACAGGAACTCCATTCCTAGCAGGATTTTTCTCCAAAGACGCAATTATTGAATCCCTAAACACCTCCTACCTAAACGCCTGAGCCCTAACCCTAACACTAATTGCCACATCATTCACCGCAGTATATAGCTTCCGCCTGGTATACTTCGTAGTAATGGGAACCCCACGATTCTTGCCCTTATCCCCAATTAACGAAAACAACCCCCTAGTAATTAACCCAATTAAACGGCTAGCCTGAGGAAGCATTCTAGCAGGACTTATTATTACACAAAACTTCCTACCAATAAAAACACCAATCATAACTATAACCCCCACAATAAAAATAGCAGCCCTCCTAGTAACAATTTTAGGTCTATTAACAGCCATAGAACTTGCCAGCATAACAAGCAAACAAGTAAAAATAACCCCAATCACTCTAACCCACCATTTTTCAAACATGTTAGGATTCTTCCCAACAATTATTCACCGACTACTCCCAAAACTTAAACTCACCCTAGGTCAGTCCGCTGCCACACAACTTGACAAAACATGACTCGAAACTCTAGGACCAAAAAGCCTAGCATTAACACAAACAACCATAGCAAAAATTACAAATGATACCGCACAAGGAATAATTAAAACATACTTAACTATCTTCCTCCTAACCATAATTTTATCCACCCTCCCCGTTATCCTTTAAACCGCACGAAGAGTTCCACGATTTAAACCACGAGTAAGCTCTAATACAACTAATAATGTTAAAAGCAACACCCAGGCACAAATAACTAATATAAAGCCCCCAGATGAGTACATTACAGCTACACCACTAACATCTCCACGTAAAATAGACAACTCTTTTAATTCATCCACAACCACCCAAGAACCCTCGTATCACCCACCCCAAAAAGCTAATGCTACCACACCAACCCCTAATAAATATACCAAAACATACCCCAACACGGAACGACTCCCCCAAGCCTCAGGAAAGGGCTCAGCAGCTAAAGCTGCCGAATAAGCAAACACTACCAGCATTCCCCCTAAATAAATTAAAAAAAGAACCAACGACAAAAAAGAACCCCCGTGACCAACCAACACTCCACATCCCACCCCAGCCGCAACTACCAAACCAAGAGCAGCAAAATAAGGCGTCGGATTAGAAGCAACCGCCACTAAACCCACAATTAAAGCTATCAATAACAAAAACATAAAATAGGTCATAATTCTTGCTCAGACTTTAACCGAGACCAATGACTTGAAGAACCACCGTTGTTATTCAACTACAAGAACCATTAATGGCAATCCTACGAAAGACGCACCCCCTATTTAAAATCGCCAACGACGCACTAATTGACCTACCAGCCCCGGCCAATATTTCATCATGATGAAATTTTGGGTCCCTTCTAGGACTATGTTTAATCACCCAAATTCTAACCGGACTATTTTTAGCCATACACTACACCTCAGATATCTCAACTGCATTCCTATCAGTAACCCATATTTGCCGAGACGTCAACTACGGCTGACTAATCCGAAATATCCACGCCAACGGAGCATCATTCTTCTTCGTCTGCATCTATATTCACATTGCTCGAGGCCTATATTATGGCTCATACATGTACAAAGAAACCTGAAACATCGGAGTTATCCTCTTCCTACTAGTTATGATAACAGCCTTTGTTGGATATGTCCTTCCATGAGGACAAATATCATTTTGAGGCGCTACAGTAATTACAAACCTCTTATCCGCAGTACCATATGTGGGAGATATACTAGTCCAATGAATTTGGGGCGGATTTTCAGTAGATAACGCAACTCTGACACGATTTTTCGCATTCCATTTTATACTACCGTTCATCGTCGCTGCATTAACACTTCTACATTTACTATTTCTCCACGAAACAGGATCAAATAACCCAATTGGACTAAACTCAAACGCAGACAAAATCCCCTTCCACCCATACTACACGTATAAAGACCTGCTAGGCTTTATCCTCCTACTACTAGCCCTTATTCTACTAGCACTATTTTCTCCAAACCTACTAGGAGACCCAGAAAACTTCACCCCAGCCAACCCCCTAATTACCCCTCCACATATTAAACCAGAATGATACTTCCTATTTGCTTACGCAATCCTACGATCCATCCCAAACAAACTCGGAGGGGTTATCGCACTACTATCCTCTATTCTAGTATTAATAGTAGTTCCCCTACTACACACCTCTAAACAACGAAGCATAACTTTCCGTCCTCTTTCACAATTCTTATTCTGAACATTAGTGGCAGACATAGTTATCCTAACATGAATTGGAGGCATACCAGTAGAACATCCATTCATCATTATTGGACAAATCGCATCTGTCCTATACTTTGCACTTTTTCTTGTCCTAATACCACTAGCAGGATTATGAGAAAACAAAAAATTAAAATGAAACTGCCCTAGTAGCTTAGCTTTAAAGCATCGGTCTTGTAATCCGAAGATCGGAGGTTAAAATCCCCCCTAGTGCCCAGAAAAGAGAGATTTTAACTCCCACCCCTGGCTCCCAAAGCCAGAATTCTAAACTAAACTATTTTCTGGGTTAATACCCTTTATGGTTTAGTACATAATATGCATAATATTACATTAATGTATTAGTACATTATTGAAATATTTATTTTAACCATAAAGCGAGTACTAAATAATAAGGTGGGCATAAGCATAAAATTAAGATTTAGAAATAATTTATTTTAACATGAGTAATATATATTTCCACAAAAATTTGACCTCAAATTTTTCCTTGAATTACTCAACATTACTAACTTTGACAAATCTTAATGTAGTAAGAGACCACCAACCATTGTACGTAAGGCATATCATGCATGATAGAATCAGGGACAATAATCGTGGGGGTCGCACAATATGAACTATTACTGGCATCTGGTTCCTATTTCAGGAGCATAACTGTAATATCCCCATTATATTAATTATCCTGGCATATGTTAATGGTGTAGTACATACGTTTAATAACCCACCATGCTAAAGCGTTCTTTTATATGCATAACGTATCTCTTTTTTGGTTTCCTTTCATTTTGCATTTCAGAGTGTAAACTCAAATGTTTAATTAAGGTTGAACATATTCTTGCATGAAACCATTATATCAAATTATTATAAGACATTACTCAAGAACCACATAATTATAATTCAAGTGCATAACATATACATCTCTTATTCAACTATTCTTATACTATACTGCCCCCTTTTGGTTTTTATGCGTCAAACCCCCCTACCCCCCTATTCCCGGCAGAGTCCTGTTATCCTTGTCAAACCCCGAAACCAAGGAAGACTCAAGAATGCGCGGGCCAATAAGTTGACTATATAAATTGGCATCCACATTATATATATATATATATATATATATGTGCATGTCAATTTTTTCAAAATGTTCATATTAGCCTAAAAATATCTGCCAAAAAATTCACAAGGGGAACCCAGCACTAAAAATCCTAATATATTT